GGCTAAAATATTTTGACTCAGACGTCAGTTTTGAGCTGTCATGGGAGGTTTTTTGAGGTAGGAAAAGGTTAGTTCTTGGTAGCAGGATTAGAGGACTTGTTAATTAAAAGATGTTTTGGTGTAGGGCAAAGTCACTGTCTTTTGTAGTAGTAGTAATGTAAGAGATGCTTGAAATAATCCAAACACCAGTTTTTTGACCATGAGGAGATGATGGCGTGTAGGAGGGTTTTGGTTGGCTTAGGGTTGAAAAGTTCCATTATTAAAACAACTGGTGGGCTTGTGGTTTACTAGTGGTATTTTAGGGTTGAAAAGTTCCATTATTAAAACAACTGGTGGGCTTGTGGTTTACTAGTGGTATTTTAGGGTTGAAAAGTTCCATTATTAAAACAACTGGTGGGCTTGTGGTTTACTAGTGGTATTTTAGGGTTGAAAAGTTCCATTATTAAAACAACTGGTGGGCTTGTGGTTTACTAGTGGTATTTTAGGGTTGAAAAGTTCCATTATTAAAACAACTGGTGGGCTTGTGGTTTACTAGTGGTATTTTAGGGTTGAAAAGTTCCATTATTAAAACAACTGGTGGGCTTGTGGTTTACTAGTGGTATTTTAGGGTTGAAAAGTTCCATTATTAAAACAACTGGTGGGCTTGTGGTTTACTAGTGGTATTTTAGGGTTGAAAAGTTCCATTATTAAAACAACTGGTGGGCTTGTGGTTTACTAGTGGTATTTTAGGGTTGAAAAGTTATTGCCTTTTCTGAGCTATTAGAGGTTTGTCCTGTTTCCGGGGGGTTTTCAGGAGTGTTAGCAACTTCAGGAGTTTAGGGGGGTAGGGGGGGTTTTACGCGCGAAAAAGGGGGTATCCTGGGGAAGACAAGATAAATGAGCATATTTTTATGCACATGATATCCTTTAATGTTATTCTTCTAATAAAGACTTGTTACATGGATACTATGTACGCCGCGAGCAAGAAAAATGCTCACCCTTTAAACGTTTCTCTTGGCTGGATGCACTCTGTAATGCCAGATGAAAGGAAAAAAAAAAAGAGAACCCCTTACCCGCTGGAGTGAACGCCCGGCTTGCTGGGTAACGAGTCGTATGTATTATCAACATTAACTTATGCAAGCGTCGATGAAAGTGTGAGGGATAATATCGATAAATGGCCCTGAAGTAGGAACCAAATGCCAGGAATAGTTCACTGAGTGAAACCCCCACGATTTCTGTCCCTGACCATCAATAAGAGTTATCATTCAGAAATCACCGGTTGGTAGGCTCTTACTACATAGGAATTTATGATGGGCGAGATTTTGAGTCTTGGTATAACTTAACTGATGAGTGTCGTGTTCGGTCTTAAATTTCGATTGGTCCTAGAGTTTTACATATTTAAAATTAGTGATTAATTAGGTTTTAGTTTACTTTAGTTAAAAATGTTGGTGAATGAGTGCTATATTACTAGATTAGGTTATAATACATGAATGTCTTAGTACATCACATAAAATGGTTACTATAAATATATGGTGTTATTACATATATGCACATAAAAATTGCATGCGTATCGTATGAACACTGCGTATGCAACAAAGAATAGTTTAGTGCTAGAATCCTAGCTTTGGGAGTTAGGGGTAGGAGTTGAAATCTCCTTTCTTTGAGCAATAGGGAGGATTTTAACCTCCGACAGCCAGTTTACAAGACTGGGGCTCTACACACTGAGCTACTAATGCATTTTCATCCGAGCACTTTGTTCTCCAGTCAACCTGCTGCTGGGATTAGGATAAGGAAGAGTGAGAAATAAAGGAGTGATGCTATTTGACCAATGATGACGAAGGGGTGCTCTACGGGTATTCCCCCAATTCAAGTTAGAATTATAACGTCTGCGACTAATGATCAGAATAAGAATTGTGTTAGAGGGCGGAATATGAGACTTCGCTGTTTAGAGGTATGTAGAAGAGGGACGAGTATTAGAACTAAGATCGAAAACAAAAGGGCAAGTACGCCTCCAAGTTTGTTTGGGATGGAGCGGAGGATAGCGTAAGCAAAGAGGAAGTATCATTCTGGCTTGATATGTGGAGGAGTAACAAGTGGATTTGCGGGGGTAAAGTTGTCTGGGTCTCCTAAAAGGTTCGGGGAAAACAGGGCAAGGGATGCTAGTGCAGCAAGAAGGACTGCAAAGCCCAAGAGGTCCTTGTAAGTGAAGTAAGGGTGGAAAGGGACCTTGTCGGAATCTGAAGTCAACCCGGTGGGGTTATTTGAGCCAGTTTCGTGAAGGAAGAGAAGATGAATCACCGTTGCGGCTGCGATAATAAATGGGAAGAGGAAGTGGAATGCAAAGAACCGGGTGAGGGTAGCATTGTCTACGGAAAAGCCACCTCAGATTCATTGGACAAGGGTGTTGCCGACATAAGGGACGGCGGACAGAAGATTGGTAATAACGGTTGCACCTCAAAACGATATTTGTCCTCAAGGGAGGACGTATCCAACGAAAGCTGTTATTATTACGAGGAGGAGGAGGACAACTCCGATATTTCATGTTTCTTTATAGAGGTAGGAGCCATAGTATAGGCCTCGGCCGATATGAAGGTAAATACAAATGAAAAAAAATGATGCGCCGTTGGCATGGATGCTTCGGACGAGTCAACCGTAGTTAACGTCTCGGCAGATATGTGCGACGGAGGTAAAAGCAGTAGCAATGTCTGATGTGTAATGTATGGCTAGAAATAAGCCGGTTACAATTTGAGTAACCAAGCAAAGTCCTAGAAGGGACCCAAAGTTCCATCAAACAGAGATATTAGAGGGGGCAGGGAGGTCAACTAAAGCATCGTTTGCGATTTTTAGAAGGGGGTGAGATTTGCGTAGACTGGCCATTAGGGTTCTTGTAGTTGAATAACAACGGTGGTTTTTCAAGCCATTAGTCCTGGTTAAAGTCCTGGCAGGAATTATGACTTTTGTTATGTATTTAGTTTTATTTTCTCTTGTGTTAGGGTTAGTTGCGGTTGCTTCTAATCCGTCTCCTTATTTTGCTGCTTTAGGTTTAGTTGTGGTAGCTGGTATGGGGTGTGGTGTGCTAGTCGGGCATGGGGGGCCTTTTTTATCATTAGTTTTATTCTTAATTTATTTGGGCGGGATGTTGGTTGTATTTGCATATTCAGCAGCGTTAGCTGCCGAGCCGTATCCGGAGAGCTGGGGTAGTTGATCGGTGCTGGTTTATGGGGTTATTTACATAGGAGGAGTAATGCTCGTTTCAGGGTTGTTTTGAGGGGGGTGGTACGAATCGTCTTGGGTTTTAGCAGACGAGTTGGGGGAGTTTTCCGTGTTTCGGGGTGATATTGGGGGTGTTGCTTTAATATACTCCTCTGGGGGGTGGTTGTTAATTATTAGTGCGTGGGTGCTACTTTTAACTTTATTTGTAGTTCTTGAGCTGACTCGCGGGATAAGTCGAGGAGCGTTGCGGGCGGTTAGGTAATAAATATTGGGACTATGAGGGCTAGCGTTAGAAGGAAGAGGGTGAGGTATGTTTTGATCAGTCCTCGTTGGATGTTACTTGTAGAGGAAATCAGAGGTTTGTTAGAGGATTCGATGGCTTTGGGGCCTGTCTTTTCTAATCAGGTTTGATCTACTGTTTGGTTGGCAACGTTTTGGCCTATGAAGAAGGCTAGTATGGGGGTTAGGCGATGCATAACCCCGGGGAAGAAGCCTAGTAAGGTGGAGAAGTGATGAATATGTGTGTCGGGCATTGGTTCGTAATGTTTACTAGTTAATGCGGCGAGCTCTATGGCCACAAGCAGGCCAGCAATTGTAACTGCAAGAGCAGCTAGTTTAAGGAGAGGGGGTATAGATATAATAGGGGTTTTTAGGGGTGTAATGTTAGAGGTAATAAGTAAGCCTGCAATGATGCTTCCTCATGCTAGGCGCTTGAGTGGGTTGATTACTGCTGGGTTATTTTCGTTGATTGGGGAGAGGGCAGCAAATCGGGGGTAGCCCATAGGCACAAAGAATATTACTCGAAAGCTGTAAATTGCTGTGAAAGAGGTGGCTAGGAGAGTTAAGGTGAGGGCTCAGGCGTTCAGGTGAGATGTGTTTAATGCTTCGATAATGGCATCTTTAGAGAAGAAACCAGCCAAGAAGGGGGTTCCTGTGAGGGCAAGGCTGCCAATAGTTAGGCAGGAGGATGAATAAGGCGCAAGGTGGTGTATGCCCCCTATTTTTCGAATGTCTTGTTCGTCATTTAGGCTGTGAATAATAGATCCGGAGCATAAAAATAGTATGGCTTTGAAGAAGGCGTGTGTGCAAATGTGGAGGAATGCTAGTTGTGGTTGGTTTAGCCCAATGGTTACCATTATGAGTCCGAGCTGGCTGGATGTAGAAAATGCGATGATTTTTTTAATGTCATTTTGTGTGAGGGCACAGGTTGCGGTAAAAAATGTTGTGAGGGCTCCGAGGCATAGGCAAGTTGTGAGGGCTGTTGGGTTGTTCTCCATAAGGGGGCTCATTCGTACTAGCAGGAAAATGCCGGCAACGACTATGGTGCTAGAGTGAAGTAGGGCAGAGACCGGTGTGGGGCCCTCCATAGCGGAGGGCAGCCAGGGGTGCAGTCCAAATTGGGCTGATTTGCCAGTTGCTGCGATGATTAGTCCGAGGAGGGGGTAGGTTAAGTCTATGTTTTTAGAGGCTGCAAAGACTTGTTGTATTTCCCAGGAGTTTAGGTTTGCTGCTATTCAAGCCATAGCAAAGATAAGCCCGATATCCCCCACACGGTTATAGAGCACTGCTTGGAGTGCAGCGGTGTTAGCATCTGCCCGTCCGAACCACCACCCGATAAGGAGAAATGATATAATTCCCACACCTTCCCAACCGATAAATAGTTGGAATATGTTGTTTGCGGTTACTAGGATAATCATGGCAATCAGAAATGTCAGGAGGTATTTAAAGAAGCGGTTCATTTGTGGGTCTGCATGCATATATCATGATGCGAATTCTAAAATGGACCAAGTAACGTAAAGGGCAATGGGTGTGAAAATAATTGAGTAGAAGTCAAATTTTAGGCTGATAGTAATGTTGAAGGAGTTAGTGTTTATTCAGGTTCAGTCAGAAATGATTGTTTCGGCACCTTCATGGAGAAAGAGGGCGAGGGGTAAAAGGCTAACAAAGAAGGCTATTTTTACAGCTGTTTTGACATGGGTAGAAGCTCATTGAGGGTTTTGAGGTGCAGGCTGAATCGTAGTAATGAGAGGATAAGCCAGTAGTGCAAAGATCGTAATCAGGCTTGAGGAAATCATGAGGGAGGTAGAGTACATAGCTGCTACTTGGATTTGCACCAAGAGTTTTTGGTTCCTAAGACCAATGGATAAGCTGTTATCCTTTAGGAGCTTTTCGAGTGAGCCTAGGGGTCCAACCAAGGTCTTGGGAATTAGCAGTTCCCGTTGCTGCGAGCCTCTCTCGGTGGGGGAAGGGACTTTAACCCTTATTTTTGGAATCACAATCCAATGTTTTTGTTAAAACTACACCTACAGGCAGTCCAACCTCAGATCAGTTCGGGCTTAAGAACGAGTAGAATTAGGGGGACTAGGTGAAGGGCAATAAGAAGGTGTTCTCGGGTATGAGAGGGTTCAAGTGCAATAACATGTGTTGGGAGAGGGCCTCGTTGGGTTATTAAGAATATGTAGAGGGAATAACCAGCTGTAATTAAAGTACCCCCACCCGTTAATACCAGGGTTCATCAGGATCAGTTGAACAGGGAAGTGATAATTATTAGTTCACCCATGAGATTGGGTAGGGGAGGAAGAGCCAGGTTGGCCAGGCTAGAAATAAACCATCAAGTGGCTATCAGGGGTAGAGCTACTTGAAGGCCCCGTGCTAGGACTATCGTCCGGCTATGGGTTCGTTCATAGTTTGTGTTTGCCAGGCAGAAGAGGGCTGATGAGGTAAGACCATGTGCGATCATAAGGGTAAGGGCCCCCGTTAAGCCCCAGGGTGATTGAATAAGAATGCCCCCGGCCACTAGACCCATGTGGCTTACAGATGAGTAGGCAATTAGGGATTTGAGGTCCGTTTGTCGCAGGCAAATTGAGCCGGTCATAATAACCCCTCAAAGTGCAAAGACAATGAATGGGTAGCTTAGTTCCTTAGTTAGAGGTTCTAGCATTGTCATTATGCGGATTATGCCGTACCCTCCTAGTTTTAGAAGGACCGCTGCAAGGATTATTGAGCCTGCAATTGGGGCTTCAACGTGGGCCTTAGGAAGTCAGAGGTGGACTCCATAGAGGGGCATTTTAACTAGAAATGCTAGAAGACAGCCTGCTCATCATAATTTGTCTGCGTAAGATGAGAGAGCGAGGGGGTTTGTGTAATGGAGGGTTAATAAAGATAAGGTGCCGGATGAATTTTGAAGTAGAAGTAAAGCAACGAGGAGAGGAAGTGAGCCTGCTAATGTGTAGAAGAGAAAATAGGTTCCTGCATTTAAGCGTTCTGTTTGGTTTCCCCAGCGGGTAATAATGATTAGTGTGGGGATGAGGGTAGCTTCAAATATTACGTAGAACATTACTAGTTCTGTGGCGCTAAATGCTAGAATTAGGAAGAACTGGAGTGAAGAGAGAAGCGTGATGTACATGCGCTGGCGGTTGAGGGGCTCTGAGGCTGTGTGTTTCTGACTTGCTAAGATCATTAGTGGGAGCAGTCAGCATGTAAGAACGAGGAGAGGTTTTGATAGGGGGTCGGTGGCCATAAATAGGTTGAGTGACGATCAGCCGGTTTCTGAGAGGTTTTTTAGTCACGAGAGGCTAAGTAAGGAGATGCAAAAGCTATACATTAAGGTAATGGGTCAGAGTTGGCTGGGTTTGAGCAACCAGGCTGTTGGAATAAGTATAAGTGTTGGAATAAGAATTTTTAGCATTGTAGAAGGTTTAGGCTTTGTAGTCGGTCGGTTCCGTGGGTTCGAGCGGTGGCTACCAGAAGGGCGAGGCCGGCGCTTGCTTCACAGGCTGAAAATGCAAGTAGGAGCATAGGAGATGCTGAGAAGTTGGTTGAGTCAAGCTGGAGTGTCCACAGGGAGAGAGCAATAAACAGGGATAATATTATTCCTTCAAGGCATAATAGGGCGGAGAGGAGGTGGAACCGGTGGAATGCCAGGCCTGTTAAACCTAGAAAAAAGGCTGAGGAGAAGGCAAAGTGTGTGGGGGTCATTAAGCGGTTGCGGGTTTAAACCACAAGTTTTTGAGCCGAAATCAAATGTTTTTCTTAGACTAACCACCTATTCAGCCCATTCTAAGCCTCCTTGAACTCATTCATAAATGAGGCCAAGGGTTAGGAGGGCTAGGACAGCTGTAGCTCAGGTGAATGTAAGCAATGGTGAAGCTAGTTGGTCTCCTCAGGGGAGGGGGAGGAGGAGAGCAATCTCTAGGTCGAAGAGAAGAAAAAGGATGGCAATGAGAAAAAATCGCAGTGAAAAAGGTAGTCGGGCGGACCCCATAGGGTCAAAGCCGCATTCATATGGTGATAGCTTTTCATGGTCTGGAATAATTTGGGGTAGTCAAAAGGATACAATGGCAAGTACTGTTGAGAGGAGGGAAGCAATTGAAAGGATGGTTAGAAGGAGGCTCATTATCTTCCCCTGGACTTTAACCAGGACCGGGTGATTGGAAGTCACTTATACTAGATTTAATACTAGGAAGATTAAGATCCTCATCAGTAAATAGAGATGTAGAGGAAGAGTCAGACGACGTCTACGAAGTGTCAGTACCATGCGGCTGCTTCAAATCCAAAGTGGTGGTTTGATGTAAAATGGTGGAGAATTTGGCGTAACAAACAAACGGCTAAGAATGATGAGCCGATTAAGACGTGTAGTCCGTGGAAGCCAGTGGCAACAAAAAATGTAGCACCATAAACCCCGTCTGCAATAGTGAAGGGGGCTTCGTGATATTCGAGGGCTTGGAGAAAAGTGAAGTACCCCCCAAGTAAGATTGTAAGAGCAAGGGCCTGAATAGCTTGTTTTCGTTTACCCTCTATGATGCTGTGATGTGCTCAGGTAACAGTCACGCCAGAAGCAAGGAGGACTGCTGTGTTAAGAAGTGGGACTTCAAACGGGTCTAGGGGTGTAATGCCTGCTGGTGGTCAAAAGCCTCCTAGTTCAGGGGTGGGTGCCAGGCTTGAGTGGTAGAAGGCTCAGAAAAAGCCTAGGAAAAATAGAACTTCTGAGGTAATAAATAGGATTATACCATATCGGAGGCCTTTTTGGACAGGAAGAGTGTGGTGTCCCTGAAATGTGCCCTCTCGTACGACGTCTCGTCACCATTGGAAGATTGTTAAAGTAAGTAGGATTGTTCCGATAGTTATTAAGACAGTGGAGTGGAAGTGAAATCAGATAGCAAGGCCAGATGTTATCAGTAAGGCAGCGATAGCCCCTGTGAGGGGTCATGGGCTGGGGTCGACTATGTGGTATGGGTGTGCTTGATGGGCCATTAAACGTTTTCTTGTAGGTAAAGGCTTAGGAGTAGGACGAAGACATAGGCTTGAATCATGGCAACGGCGATTTCTAGCAGAGTCAGGAGGAAGAGGACTACTGTTGTTAGGACAGCAACAACGGGTATTAGGGGAAGAAGGACAAAGGCAGCTGTTGCAATGAGTTGAATGAGTAAGTGGCCTGCCGTGAGATTTGCTGTAAGTCGAACACCGAGAGCGAGGGGGCGAATGAATAGGCTAATTGTTTCGATAATAATAAGTACGGGAATGAGGGCAGCGGGCGTACCTTCTGGAAGAAGGTGTCCTAGTGCATGTGTTGGTTGATTGCGTATCCCGATAATGACAGTTGCTAATCAGAGGGGCACTGCGAAGCCTAGGTTTAGGGAGAGTTGAGTTGTTGGTGTAAAGGTGTATGGAAGGAGACCCAGTATATTGATAGATAGTAAAAAAACCATTAGTGAGGTAAACAGAATTGCTCACTTGTGACCACCGGGGTTTAGGGGTAAAAGGAGTTGTGAGGTGAAGTTGCTCATAAATCAGCCTTGAAGGGTTAACAGGCGGTTGTTTAATCAACGGATTTTTGGGGCTGGGAAAAAAATTCAGGGCAGGCTAATTGCTAGTGCAATTAGTGGGATGCCAAGGCATACTGGGGATATAAATTGGTCAAAGAAGCTTAATACCATGGTCAGTTTCAGGATTCTGTTTTAGATTTTTGTGTGCTTTGGGAGGTGGGCTCATTAGGGTAGATGTGTGCTAAAATTTTAGGGGGGATTACAACTAGGAAGATTATTCAAGAGAAAACTAAAATTGCAAATCAGGGTGCGGGGTTCAGTTGAGGCATGTCGCTAGGGGTGGTTGTTAGGCACCAGTCTTTAGCTTAAAAGGCTAACGCTTGTACTTATTAGCTTCTTAGCGAGGCATCTTCAATTATTAGGGAAGACCAGTTTTCAAAGTGCTTAAGGGGGACTGCTTCTACAACGATGGGTATGAAACTATGGTTTGCCCCGCAGATTTCAGAGCATTGTCCGAAGTATACGCCTGGTCGGCTGACGATAAAGGTCGCTTGGTTTAAGCGACCAGGCACGGCGTCAACTTTTACGCCCAGTGAGGGGACTGCTCAGGAATGAAGGACATCTTCAGCTGAGATAAGAACACGAATTGGAGATTCTACGGGGATTACTATTCGGTGGTCTGTCTCTAGAAGTCGGAATTGCCCGGGAGTAAGGTCCTGTGTAGGAATTATGTAAGAGTCAAAACCGAGGTCTTCGTAGTCTGTGTACTCGTAACTTCAGTATCATTGATGGCCGATGGCTTTAATTGTCAAGTGAGGGTCATTAATTTCGTCTATCAAGTATAAAATTCGGAGGGATGGTAGGGCAATAAGAATGAGAATCACAGCTGGGAGAACTGTTCAGATGATTTCAATTTCTTGGGAGTCTAGAACAAGTTTATCTGTAAGTTCCGCTGTGACTATAGCGGCAATAATATATAGTACTATCGTGCTAATAAGAATAACAACTATTAAGGCGTGGTCGTGGAAGTGAAGTAGTTCTTCTATTAAGGGTGAAGCTGCGTCTTGAAATCCGAGTTGTGAGGGATGAGCCATTACGTTTCAAAATACGCGGGGGTTTAACCCACAATTCTGCCTTGACAAGGCAGTGTAATAGCGTTTTACTAGCATTTTATTGGTGTGTCGTGAAGAAAGTGACAGAGCGGTTATGTGGTTGGCTTGAAACCAATTGATGGGGGTTCAACTCCTCCCTTTCTCGTAGTTAGTTTGAATTAATTCGAACTTGAACAAATGCGGGTTCTTCAAATGTGTGATAAGGTGGGGGGCAGCCGTAGAGTCATTCAATATTAGTTGAAGTTAGTTCTACTGCGCTAACTTCTCGTTTGGCTGTAAATGCTTCTCAAATAATAAATAAAAATAAAATTACAGCGATAAGCGACATTAGGGATCCAATTGATGAGACAGTATTTCAAAGGGTGTAAGCGTCTGGGTAGTCTGAGTACCGTCGAGGTATTCCGGCCAGACCTAGGAAGTGTTGGGGGAAGAATGTTAGATTGACCCCAATAAACATCAGGCCGAAGTGAATTTTTGTTCATGTAGAGTGAAGGGTATAGCCCGAAAATAATGGGAATCAGTGGACGAAGGCAGCAACGATTGCAAATACAGCTCCTATGGATAGAACATAGTGGAAGTGAGCTACTACATAGTATGTATCATGTAGGACAATATCAAGAGAAGAATTAGCTAAGACAATGCCGGTTAGTCCTCCTACTGTAAACAGGAAAATAAAGCCCAGCGCCCAAAGAAGTGGTGTCTCTCATTTAATGCTTCCCCCATGAAGGGTTGCGAGCCAACTAAAGACTTTTACGCCGGTTGGAATCGCAATAATTATTGTGGCAGAGGTAAAATAGGCTCGTGTGTCTACATCTATACCGACTGTGAACATGTGATGGGCCCATACGATAAATCCGAGGAGTCCGATGGCCATTATAGCTCACACCATCCCCATATAACCAAAAGGTTCTTTCTTACCTGAATAGTATGCTACGATGTGAGAAATTATTCCGAAACCTGGAAGAATGAGGATATATACTTCCGGGTGACCAAAGAATCAGAATAAATGTTGATAGAGGATAGGGTCACCCCCTCCGGCAGGGTCAAAGAAGGTCGTGTTAAGGTTTCGGTCCGTCAGTAGCATTGTAATTCCTGCGGCTAAGACGGGAAGGGAAAGAAGAAGTAGGACGGCTGTAATTAGTACGGCTCAGACAAATAACGGGATTTGGTACATAGTTACTGTCGTAGGTTTTATGTTGATGATAGTAGTAATAAAGTTAATTGCTCCCAGAATTGATGAAATTCCTGCAAGGTGAAGTGAAAAGATTGTTAGGTCTACGGAGGCCCCGGCGTGGGCTAAATTGCCAGCTAGTGGAGGATAAACGGTTCACCCTGTTCCTGCCCCAGCTTCAACACCTGAAGAGGCTAGGAGTAGAAGAAATGAGGGGGGAAGAAGTCAGAAGCTCATGTTATTCATTCGAGGGAAGGCCATGTCTGGGGCTCCAATTATTAATGGAATAAGTCAGTTTCCGAATCCTCCGATCATAATGGGTATAACTATAAAGAAGATTATTACAAAGGCGTGTGCGGTGACGATTACGTTATAAATCTGGTCGTCCCCCAAGAGAGCCCCGGGTTGGCTTAGTTCTGCTCGAATAAGTAGACTAAGGCCTGTCCCCACTATTCCGGCTCAGGCACCAAATACGAGATAGAGGGTGCCGATGTCTTTGTGATTGGTCGAGAAAAATCAACGTGTGATTGCCACAGGTAGGATGGCTGAGTAAGCGGTGGATTGTAGTCCCATAGACAGAGGTTCGAGCCCTCTTCTTATCAAGCCCTGGGGTGTTACATGTTAGATTGCAAATCTAAAGAGGCAGGCTAACCCCTGCCGGGGCTTTTTCCCGCCTTTTAGTTACTAACTAGGCGGGAAAAAGTAGATAGATGCTCGCCGGATTGGGCGCTTAGCTGTTAACTAAGATTTCGTAGGATCAAGGCCTTCCTATCTAGAAAGGCTTTAGCTTAATTAAAGTGTTTGCTTTGCATGCAGAAGATGTGGTATAATAGTCCGCAAGTCTTAACAGGGACTGAGAGATTTTCACTCACGCTGATGGCTTTGAAGGCCATTGGTCTAATTGTTAGCCTAAGTCCCTTAGGTGATGAGTAGTGCTAGGGCAGCTGGTGCTAGTGGGAGGAGAAGTGTGGTTGCTGCAGTGGATACGGCGAGGGGGAGGGTTGATTGGGGGGAGTAGAATCGTCAGGGAGTAATACCAATGAGGTTGTTAGGGAACATTGTGAGGGTTATTGCGTATGAGAGACGTAAGTAGAAGTAAAGACTCAGGAGGGCAGTTAATGCAGTGAGGGTGGCAAGCGCTGGGAGGTCTTGCTTAGTTAATTCTTGGAGAATAAATCATTTGGGTATGAAGCCGGTTAGAGGGGGAAGGCCGCCCAGAGATAATAAGACGAGAGGTGCTAGGGCTGTGAGGACAGGAGTTTTTGTTCACGAGATTGCGAGGGTATTGATAGTGGTAGCCTTGTTTACTTTGAAGATTAGGAATGTTGAAAAAGTCATGGTAAAGTACGTGAGGAGGGTGAGGAGACTGAGGAGTGGTGAAAATTGAAGAATCAGTACTATTCAGCCAAGGTGAGCGATTGAGGAATAGGCAAGGATCTTACGTAATTGGGTTTGGTTGAGGCCACCTCAGCCGCCAATGAGGGTAGAAAGTAAGCCAATAATGATTAGGGGCATAGGATTGGTTATCTGGATTTGTAACAAAAGGGTAAAGGGGGCAAGTTTTTGTCAGGTTGAGAGGATTAGTCCAGTGGTGAGGTCTAGTCCTTGAAGAACTTCCGGGAGTCAAGAGTGCATTGGTGCTAGTCCAATTTTTAGTGCTAGGGCAATAACAATTATAGTTGTGGGAAGTGGGTGTGTCATTTGTTGAACATCCCATTGGCCGGTGAGTCAAGCGTTAGTAGTACTCGCAAACAGGAGGGTGGCGGCTGCTGTGGCTTGTGCGAGGAAATATTTAGTAGTAGCTTCAACTGCTCGTGGGTGGTGATGGTGGGCTATTAGGGGGATGATGGCTAGTGTATTAATCTCAAGGCCCATCCAAGCGAGGAGCCAGTGTGAGCTTGCAAACGTGAGTGTTGTACCCAAGCCTAAACCAAATAGAAGGGTGGTCAAGATGTAGGGGTTCATTAGCAAAGGAAGGGTTTAAACCTACATGGTCGGGGTATGGGCCCGAGAGCTTATTTAGCTGACCTTACTAGGAAGTGGTGTAGAGGAAGCACGAAGAGTTTTGAGTTCTTCAGGTTGGGTTCGATCCCCTTCTTTCTAGGGAGCTGGGGGGATTTTAACCCCCATAATTCACTCTATCAAAGTGGCCCTTTAAATTCAGGCACAGCTCCTGTGCTTACAGTTGTGGGGGAAGCCCAGCGAATGCGATGGGAAGCGCTAAATGTCAAATAACCAGAGCTAAAGTTAGTGGGAGGAAGTTTTTTCAGATGAGGTGTATGAGCTGGTCATAACGGAATCGGGGGTAGGAAGCTCGGGCCCACAGGAAGACGATTGATAGAAGGGCTGCTTTAGTTATAATATTGATGCTGGTTAATTCGGGGATAGACGGAATGTGAGAGGCGCCCAAAAATAGTGTCGCGGACAGAGTATTTATTAGGAGGATGTTTGAATACTCGGCCAGAAAGAATAGGGCGAAGGGCCCGCCTGCGTACTCTACGTTGAAGCCTGAGACAAGTTCGGATTCACCCTCTGTCAGGTCGAAGGGAGCACGGTTTGTTTCGGCAAGAGTGGAGATGAATCACATGGCAGCTAGGGGTCAAGCAGGCAGTACTAGTCAGATGGCCTCTTGTGCTGTGTTAAAGGTCTGGAGTGTAAAGCCCCCGGTAAAGATAATAATATTAAGTAAGATGAGTCCCAGGCTGACTTCGTAGGAAATGGTTTGTGCAACGGCCCGAAGTGCCCCAACTAAGGCATATTTTGAATTGGATGCTCAGCCGGACCCCAAAATAGAGTATACTGCGAGGCTAGATAGTGCCAGAATAAATAAAATACCGAGGTTAAGATCTACAACAGGATATGGGAAAGGTATAGGGGCTCAAAGGGCAAGGGCTAGTGTAAGTGCGAGCATTGGGGCTAGGAGGAACAAGATGGGGGATGCGGTTGAAGGTCGAACGGGTTCTTTAATAAAGAGTTTTACGCCGTCAGCAATGGGTTGGAGGAGACCGTAAGGCCCTACGATGTTTGGTCCTTTTCGGAGTTGTATGTAGCCTAGTACTTTTCGTTCAAGGAGGGTAAGGAATGCTACGGCTAGCAATACGGGTACAATAAAGGTTAATGGATTAATAATATGCGTAATGAGAGTTGAAATCATAGTTAAGGAGAGGACTTGAACCTCTGTGGAAAGGGCTTAGGTCTTTTGCATTAGCCGGGCTCTGCCACCCCAACTTGCTGTTATCTTCAGCAAAAGGGTTATGCCCTTTTACCTAGTTTAGATTCTTTCATTAGGTGGGGGTGAGGTGTACTTCTAGCATGGGCCTCTTCTTTTCGGTCCTTTCGTACTAGAAAAGATCATATCATAGATAGAAACTGACCTGGATTACTCCGGTCTGAACTCAGATCACGTAGGACTTTAATCGTTGAACAAACGAACCCTTAATAGCGGCTGCACCATTAGGATGTCCTGATCCAACATCGAGGTCGTAAACCCCCTTGTCGATATGGGCTCTAAAAGGGGATTGCGCTGTTATCCCTAGGGTAACTTGGTTCGTTGATCGGTTTTACCGGATCAGTTTGGTCAGAATTTCTGCTGGTTAGAGTTGTTGCTCTGGCTTGCGGGAGAAGAAGTAACTTAGGGGTGTGCTCCCTTTCCACGTGGGGGTTTTGTATTCCCCATGGTCGCCCCAACCGAAGACATTAAGGCAGAGTTCCACTTAGTTCGGGCCCTTAGTTGGGGGTATTTGACATGGTCTGCTTGTGTGTCTAAAGCTCCATAGGGTCTTCTCGTCTTATGGTCTAATCCCCGCTTCTGCACGGGGAGATCAATTTCATTGACCGGGGGAAGGAGACAGTTAAGCCCTCGTTATGCCATTCATACAGGTCTTCATTTAAAAGACAAGTGATTACGCTACCTTTGCACGGTCAAAATACCGCGGCCGTTGAACTTTGTGGTCACTGGGCAGGCGGGACCTCTTATACTGTGGTTATGCAAGAGGCGATGTTTTTGGTAAACAGGCGAGGCTTGGGGTACGTTTGCCGAGTTCCTTCTCCCCCCTTCGGTCTTTCCTTTTGGGCACACCAGTGTGGGGTTAACGAGTTTGCATTGGATGTTTTTCTGGCCTGAATTTGTGGTAGTTTCCAATACCCTCTTTGATTGGGGTCGTTAAGATTCGGTGGGGGGTCCGTTCCGATCTACACATGTGCAAGGAGAGGGCGATTATACCCTCTTATTACTCATATTAGCATAGTCGTTCCTATGTGATGCATAGGAGGGCCTGTTAAATGTGGGGGAATAAGATTGGATTATCGGTATACCGGGAGGGTCTCATGTTTGAGCTTTAACGCTTTCTGTTAAGGTGGCTGCTTTTAGGCCCACTAAAACATCTGTCCTTACTTGAATATGATCTTTATCCTACTGAAAAAGTTGTGTCTTGTATCAAAGGGGCTGTACCCCCTTTGACTAACACCCCTAGTTCCTTATTTCATCTGAAGGGTTAATTAAGTGTATGAGTGGAGGATCTGGGGGGCTGAACTTCTATTCAATTCACAGGCAACCAGCTATAACTGAGTTCGGTAGGTTTGTCACCTCTACTCAAAGCTCTTCCCACTCTTTTGCCACAGAGACGGGTTGGCCCTATAAATAGGCTGTCTTGGAGTAGCTCACTCAGTTTCGGGGTTACAAACTTTAGGTTCTCTTTGCTTGAAAGTGCTAGCTAAATCATGATGCAAAAGGTACGAGCTTTAAGCTCTGCTTTTTTAAGCTTTACTGGGCTTTTTCATCTCTCTTTCAGCTTTCCCTTGCGGTACTTTTTCTATTGCTCCAAAATTTCCTTTTTTATCGCCTGGACTTAGGGGGGAGAATGGTTTAGCCACGTGGGTATTTCGTGCTTTAGGGGTTATGAATGGGGATTTGTTGTGTTTAGGGGTTGGGCTAGCTAATGGGCGTCAGGGTGGTCCGACTTGCACGGACGTTTTCTCGGTGTAAGTGAGATGCTGTACTCCTTTAGCTACACTCTGATTTTTCCAAGCACACCTTCCGGTACACTTACCATGTTACGACTTTCCTCCCCTTCGCGGGTTGTTGAGTTTTAATTAGTTCAGTTCAGGGTGCTCGGGGAGGGTGACGGGCGGTGTGTGCGCGCTTTAGGGCCAGTTTCAGCGGGACGCTCTATTTCCTGCTTACTGCTAAATCCTCCTTCAGCTGCATGTTTCAATGCAACATTCGTATTTGCTATGTTTAGCAAATGTAGCCCATTTCTTCCCCTCTCATTCACTACACCTCGACCTGACGTTTTGGGCTGTGCCAATTTTGCTTACTGTAAAGCCTTCACAGGGTAAGCTGACGACGGTGGTATATAGGCGGATAAAACAAGGGAGGGTGAGGTTTAACGGGGGTTATCGGTTCTAGAACAGGCTCCTCTAGGTGGATGTTAAGCACCGCCAAGTCCTTTGGGTTTTAAACTGATGTTCGTAATTCCCGGGCGGATATAGAGTGTGTGGTACAATCAATGTTTAGGGCTAAGCATAGTGGGGTATCTAATCCCAGTTTGTTCCTTAGCTTTCGTGGGTTCAGGATGAGTAGAGCTACTTTCGTAATTGGGTTTCATACTTTCGGGTGCGTATAACAGCTCTGAAAGCGTTCGGCTCTAGTTTTGTTAATCCCCTAACCACCCTTTACGCCGTTGTTTGTCAACTTGGGCCTCTCGTATAACCGCGGTGGCTGGCACGAGTTTTACCGGCCCTCTTAACCTTAACTAAGTCAAGTTTTCACTTATGGCTTAATATTTATCACTGCTGAGTTCCCTTGAGGGTGTGGCTAAGCAAGGCGTCGTGGGCTAGGTAGGGGTGTGCCTGATACCAGCTCCTAGTTCCCAAGCAGGGAGTTGTGGGCATTCTCACAGGGGGGCGGATACTTGCATGTGTAAGTTTAGTTAAAATCGACAGTAAAGTCAGGACCAAGCCTTTGTGCTTGCGGGGCTTTTTAAGGCCCATCTTAACATCTTCAGTGTTATGCTTTAATTAGGCTACGTTAGC